TCAACGCTTTGTGTAGCCATAAATCCTTTTTTGTATTAACTGAGATCTGTTGACTTTGTATACCATTCCGTTGTAAATAAATGATCTTATCATAGATCCATTGTGGTCTGGAAATTATTATTTTTTTATTATTATATAATAATGGAAACAGCAACCCTAGTCGCCATCTCTATATCTGGTTTACTTGTAAGTTTTACTGGGTATGCCTTATATACTGCTTTTGGGCAACCCTCTCAACAACTAAGAGATCCATTCGAGGAACACGGGGACTAGTTGAAGTAATGAGCCCCCCAAGATTGGGAGGCTCATTACTTCAATTAAGATAATGAAAAATCATTTCACCTTTTTAGTTGGAACTTTAGGCGGTTCTCGAAAAAAGATAGCGAAAAAAATTATTCCTAGAGTCGATACTAAGAGGAATGTATAAACTAATGCTTCCATAGATTCAATCGTGGTTTACAATTATAGCTTCCATATCTGTTTATTTAGAGCGTTCCCGGATAAAAAAAGAGCAAGAGTCAAGACAAAGAAAAGGCGGCGATTCAAATCAAGATGTCCCCAGTACCCTATGTCAAATTACAAAAAGAAAATAGAGACGAAAAATCAGAGATTAATGTTGTATCAAACTACTTGTCTTCTTGTAGTTGGATCTCCAAGTTTTTGGAATGCTCCAAATTCCACCTGAGCGTCTAAATCTGGATCAATACCAGCAAAAACATCTCTAAACAAGGTTCGAGAGCCATGCCAAATGTGTCCGAAGAAGAAGAGCAGGGCAAACGAAGCATGTCCAAAAGTAAACCAACCCCTTGGACTACTACGAAAAACACCATCGGATTTCAAAGTAGCACGATCTAATTCAAAAATTTCACCCAATTGTGCGCGTCTAGCATATTTTTTCACAGTAGCAGGATCACTATAACTGACTCCATTTAGTTCACCACCATAGAACTCAACAGTTACACCTACTTGTTCAACACTATACTTCGATTCTGCCCTTCGAAAAGGAACATCGGCTCTAACAATTCCGTCTCCGTCTACCAAAACAACCGGAAATGTTTCAAAAAAAGTAGGCATACGACGTACAAAAAGCTCACGCCCTTCTTTATCTCTAAATAGAGGATGTCCTAACCACCCAATAGCTATTCCATCCCCGTTATCCATTGAACCTGCTCTGAACAATCCACCCTTTGCCGGATTATTTCCGATGTAATCATAAAAAGCTAATTTTTCAGGAATTTTAGACCAAGCTTCGGATAAGCTTTGATTTTCAGCCAGCCCAGTACCAACTCTTCGATATATTTCTTGCTGGAAGTATCCTTGATCCCATTGATAACGAGTGGGACCAAATAATTCAATGGGGGTAGTTGCTGAACCATACCACATAGTTCCAGCAACAACAAAAGCTGCAAAAAAGACAGCAGCGATACTACTGGAAAGCACGGTTTCAATATTTCCCATACGTAATCCTTTGTATAGACGTTGGGGCGGGCGGACACTAAGATGGAATAGGCCCGCCAATATGCCCAATGTCCCTGCTGCAATATGATGAGAGGCTATTCCTCCCGGAACAAAAGGATCAAAACCTTCCACACCCCACGCTGGATTTACAGATTGTACTTTTCCGGTTAGCCCATAAGGATCAGACACCCATATTCCAGGACCATACAATCCTGTTACATGAAAAGCACCAAACCCAAAACAAGCCACTCCTGAGAGAAATAAATGAATTCCAAAGATCTTGGGCAAATCTAAAGAAGGTTTTCCTGTACGTTCATCACAAAAGATTTCTAGATCCCAATACACCCAATGCCAGATAGCTGCCAAGAAGCACAAGCCAGAAAACACAATATGCGCCCCAGCCACACCTTCATAACTCCAAATACCCGGATTCGTTATAGTTCCTCCTGTAATACTCCAACCACCCCATGAATTAGTTATTCCTAAACGAGTCATGAAGGGTATAACGAACATACCTTGTCTCCACATTGGATCGAGAACGGGGTCAGAAGGATCAAAAACTGCTAATTCATATAGAGCCATCGAGCCGGCCCAACCAGCAACCAAAGCTGTATGCATTATATGGACAGCCAGCAAACGACCGGGATCATTCAATACGACGGTATGAACACGATACCAAGGCAAACCCATGGAATACCCCCTTATCAACGAAAGATAGACACTATGTAACTTTATTGCACTGGAAAAAACTATGTTATGGACCTCCCTTTTTCAGTGGATTATCTCGGAGAAAGGATTCCATTTTTTTTTTAGTATTTTAGTCAGAATGTCACAATTCTGTTTGTAGGAACAAAGAGAAGCAGATCTATTCTATACCAGATAAGTACCAATACGCAATGGGAGGTTGACTCCATTTTAGATGAGCGAATGCATACGGATTTGTTCATCATTCAAAAAGCCTATTCGTAAGAATTTTACTTTATTCATTTTGTCTTCTTTTTTTTTATGTTATGAACTTATCGAATCTGCGCAAATAACAAATAAAATAAAACAAAAAAATAAAGAAAATAGAAAAAATAATAAAATAAAAGCCAATATCCAATATAATATTATTAAGACAATAAATTCATTTAAGACAATAAATTCATTTAAGACAATAAATTCATTGTTACGCTTTCACATCAAAGTGAAATAGAGTACTTCATTTTTTTTTATTTCATTTAATGCCTATTGGTGTTCCAAAAGTCCCTTTTCGAAATCCCGGAGAGGATAGTTCAAATTGGATTGACGTATAGTGCGACTTGTCAGAGACATTGGGTCATTATGGGATTTCCCCGTTCTCTACCCCGATCGAGATATCCTCTGTTTCACCAAAGAAGGATTGATTAAATCATCCAAAAATTAGAGCGTGAAGTGGCAATAAAGTGCAATTAGATCTATGCTTTGGAGGTATTCAGATTAATATTATCAATTAGAATAATTTATGGTTAGCTTGTTTGGACCAATAAAATGAAGTATCCAGGCTCCGCTTAGAAAAACCCAATTAGTACTATATCCATGATTACTATTTGTATCATATTATAAATTTTATAAATTAGAAATAGGAGTAATTTAAAACTACTAATCATAATCAATCGAATAATTTGATAAATACGTCAAATATTTTGTGGAAGGCGTGAAATGAATTGAAAAAAAAAAGGAAGTTGTAGCAAAAAGACACGGTATTGGGGGCATTTGCCCTATATGTGCAAATCCAAATCGGGCAGATCTTTACTCGGAGTAGAGCACAAACCTAAAAGAATTAAAGAAGCCCACTCAGGAACAAGAGAATGTTATCGTGATTTGAATTGGATCCCGATGAAAGAATACATCAATGAGAAGTTAGTTTGATAAGTTTAATGAATTTTTTTTTTTATTATAGGTAAACGGGTAAAAAAACCATCTTTCTTGAAAAATGGAGGAAAAACCCCTTCGTTATTCGTTAAATGGGATCTACATATTGATTCTTTTTTTCGCGATTTTTGATGAACCGTATGCATCAAAAGGTGCATGTACGGTTCCTAAGGGATAGAATTTGATCCTAATCAACCGACTTTATCGAGAAAGATTACTTTTTTTAGGTCAAGATATTGATAGTGAGATCTCGAATCAACTTATCGGTCTTATGGTATATCTCAGTACAGAAAGTGAGATCAAAGATTTGTATTTGTTTATCAACTCTCCTGGCGGATGGGTAATACCCGGAATAGCGATTTATGATACTATGCAATTTGTGCGACCAGATGTACAAACAGTATGCATGGGATTAGCCGCTTCAATGGGATCTTTTATCCTGGTCGGAGGAAAAATTACCAAACGTCTAGCATTCCCTCACGCTTGGCGCCAATGAGTTTTTATTTTATTTGAAAGAAAAAAGAAAACTATGCCTTCGCCATATGAAATATGAATATTAAGTAATAATAGCATGGCATTTCGAATTCAATATAAGAAATTTTTTTTTATTTCGTTTTAACATTAGATTATGTATTGAAAGAGTAGTATGAGATATTAGGGGTAGTTCCGATTTTATCGGGAGCCTATTTCAGTGTCGCAAACTTTTTTTTTGTTTTCACACCAGAAGGTTCTTAATGCTATTTATATTATTATGAATTATGAAAGAGGACAAAAAAAAAAAAAGATTATATTCTTTTTTCTTTTTTTTTATTTGAAAAAAAAAAAGAAACTTTGGGATTGCTAAATCACCGATGAAATAAAGCAACGGAGCCACCATAGTATTTTGTTTTTCTTAATTCCTCCCAAGGAAAGGGTGGTCATTGTATCATTTACCGACCTAGGCTTTGTAGACTCTCTATTTTTCTTCGGTAAAAGTGAATTCTCTTGTAGAGCCGTATGCAATGCGCAAGCAATGCCTGTACGGTTGTTCAATTCTATCTTTTTTTTTATTCTTTATCTCTTCTCGTGACCTTCTTATGCGAGATAAAGTAACCCTTTATTATCTTATATCATCAGGGTAATGATCCATCAACCTTTTGCTGCTTTTTATGAAGCACAAATAGGAGAATTTGTCCTGGAAGCGGAAGAACTACTGAAACTGCGCGAAATCCTCACAAGGGTTTATGCACAAAGAACAGGCAAACCCTTATGGGTTGTATCTGAAGACATGGAAAGGGATGTTTTTATGTCAGCAGCAGAAGCCCAAGTTCATGGAATTGTTGATCTTGTAGCAGTTGCATAAAAAATAGCAGGAATTTCACACAAATCGCGATTTGAGATTTTAGTTTCTTACCGAGGTTTCATATTCTATTAATTTGAATTTTATTAATTTTAATATTTAATAAAATATTAAAATAGAATATGAATATAGAAAGAATTCATAATCATCCGGTTAGGATCGATCTAAACCAGCCCATTATGCATACGATTCAACATGCCAACTATTAAACAACTTATTAGAAACACAAGACAGCCAATCAGAAATGTCACCAAATCCCCCGCTCTCGGGGGATGCCCTCAGCGCCGAGGGACATGTACTAGGGTGTATGTGCGACTCGTTCAGATTTCAGATTGTGGGTTGGGACAAAAGAAAGAATTTTTCCACTATCCGTGATCAGTACCGATGAATAGGATAGAATGGAAGACTCCCCTTCACTATCTAAAATGAAAAAAAAAAAAGATCTAGAATATGCTTCTATTGTGTATCAAATTTATGGTTTCTATTGGTGCAAATTCAATTACCTCAATTTTCAATTGAAAATGCGAAAGAATTCCCCATTGGTAGCAAATGATTATCTGTTAAGCAGGGCAAATCTTATTTAAATTAAAAAGCCGAAAATGGATGCCTCTACTCTTGCAAGAACGGACTAACAAGGTCAGCTAATCAGCTAATCCACATAATTAAATACCGTTACTGTAAAAACGGATCTCGTTGTGAAAGACCTACTACTGGGGAATTCATGGGTAGAGCCAAAAAGTGTAAACTGTACAAGTTAACAATAGCATTGATTCGATCAAGTAAGGGGCTCCGGTGTATAGAGAGGACCTCGCCGTTTAAGAAATAACCATAGAAACGATGGAACCCACTATTTATTTATCCATTTCTATTTACTACTTAATTACTACTTATTTTTATTTACTATATTTTTGTTATTTTTGTTTGATACCTAGTACCAATAAGATTTCTTATTTCAAGGCGAAATGCTTATAAAAAAAAAGAAAAAATAGTGGTTGGGAAGGTTAGAGTAGCAAAAGCCGTTGGAATTATTATTTTATACATTGGAAGAATCCGTTTTGTTATTCTAGAAAAGGGAAAAAGAATAACTGAAAGAAAGGAAATCGATTAGTTATTTATCAAAGTTTCGTTTATTCAATGACCAGAATTAGACGAGGATATATAGCTCGGAGGCGTAGAACAAAAATTCGTTTATTCACATCAAGCTTTCGTGGGGCTCATTCAAGACTTACTCGAACTATTATTCAACAAAGAATAAAAGCTTTGTTTTCGGCCTATCGGGATAGAGATAGGCACAAAAGAAATTTTCGGTGTTTATGGGTCACTCGTATAAATGCAGCAATTCGCGAGAATGCAGTATCCTGTAGTTATAGTACATTAATAAACAATCTGTACAAGAGACAGTTGCTTCTTAATCGTAAAATACTTGCACAACTAGCTATATTAAATAGGAATTGCCTTTATCTGATTTCCAATGACATGATAAAATAAGGAGATTGGAAGGAATCCTTCGGAATGTTTGACTTTGACATGGAATTACTTGGAAAATAAATTCCGGGAAGGTAGAATAGAAATAAGTATGATAAAATATGATCATAATATGATCAAGTAGTCAAACTGAACAAAAACATTCAATAAAAAAATATTTATTTTTTTATTTACTTTACCCAATTCGTTTTTTTTACGACACGACAATCAAATCTGTATTCCTGGATTTTTCTCGAACAAAACATCAACCGACGTTTGAGTTCGGATTGAAATTTTGATTCAATTAAAGAGTAAGCCTATTTTTTTCTGGTTCTAAGACCCGTAGTTCGAGCGACCAACTCGTTTTTTTCAAATTGTCTTTCATTATTAAGAAAGGGTAATGAAGATAAAATACGAGCTTGTTTTATAGCAATGGTAATTAATCGTTGTTGTTTTAAAGTCAATCTATTCACCCGTCTAGATAATATTTTTCCTTGTTCACTAATAAATCGACTAATTAAACTCATGTTTCTATAATCAATTCGATCCCCCGATCCAATCGGGGGCAGACGCCTACGAAGAGATCGCTTGGGCTTAAGAAAAAGTCGCTTGGATTTATCCATGGCTTGTTTATTTTATTCCTTTTTTCGAGAATCCTATTTCCTTTGATCGGATCAAAAATGCTAATGATTTCGAATTAAGAAATAGGATTTTGCTTATTTCTATTTAAATATATATATTAACATATGATATGCTAATATATGATATGTCAATATGTCATTTTTCATCTTCCTTGTAAAAGTCACACGCAGTTGATCGATTCCATCTATTTCTTTATCTCCCCGTGAATTGTATGTTTGTAACAATAGGGACAGAATTTTCTCAACTCCAATCGACTAGGCCTATTGTGTCGATTCTTTTGAGTAATATATCTAGAAATACCTATTGATTTCTTATTAACACTCTTTCGAACACAACTGGTACATTCTAAAATAACCCTTATTCGGACGTCTTTACCATTGGCCATGAACCTCCTTTTGGTTTTTATTCACTCAACTCTTCTATTTTCCTATCCGAAACGAAGAAGAAAAGAAGGAAAAAATACAAGTTACTAACTCGAAATCAAATTATGAAAGATTTTGTTGCCGCCAATAGAGTAATAGTAAAAATAAGTAATACAATGATTAAAAATTATATTTACATTAGAAGTATATTTAGATTAGAAGTTTAGATTAGAATAGAAGTACAGTCTTTCTATTTTATTTCAACTTCTTGTATGATATTGTTGCCCTAACCGCATTTCCACTTCTGTTCTCTTAATTTAATTAAAGATTTAATTAAAGTAAATTTACTTGAAGTTTGAACCCAGTTTCGTGTTTGGCTGAGGTTGAATCCACTTTTATTCTTTCTCTTTTCTAACTTATTCGAATTAGAAAAAAGGGGGTAGTAGTCAGAGATATTAAATTGTGTCTCTAAGTTTCTTCACCCCCCCGTGTTAATAACTAGAATGAAAAAAAAGGGAATGTCAAAGCATCCGGGAAAAAACGATTGATCTCTATCAATAGACCTGCTAAAGACCCGAACCATAGAGTACTTATTACTGGCGCTACGGATAGATATGTTTTTAGATCTCGCATAAAAAATCCTCCTTCTGTATTCTTTATTGTAATACATAACGGCAATACATATATGATCAGATGTATATATGTAGTTAAATTTAAGGACACTCGCATTTGTTTTGTACGCGGAATTCTTAATTCAAATTGAGAAATGTACAATAATTTGATAGATAAGATTTTCCTCTTCTTTTCTTAAATCTTAAAAGAACAAAATACGTCTCTTTCCGTCTGGGCATTCACGAAATTTACGGCGGGTTTCCTATTTTTTTTTTCATATGTATATAAGTTTATTATTATATGTATTATATGTTATATGATATGAGACAAAAAAAAAAGAAGAAATGGCAAGATAAGTTATGTATCTCAATGGAGAAAATGAAATGAAATAAGTATGTGGAAAACAAGACAGGGATTCTCTACAATGACATTGTAGACCAATTGAAAGGGATGTAGCGCAGCTTGGTAGCGCGTTTGTTTTGGGTACAAAATGTCACGGGTTCAAATCCTGTCATCCCTACTTATTACTTCGCCTCTGAGCAATACAATAACAAGGGATCAATTGAGATCAATTAAAATTAGGCATACCTAATCATAAATTAATATGATATTCTTTAATATCATATTATTATTTATTATATTTATATATAATATAGTTTATATATGAGATAGTATAGGCATTCAAGATGTAGTGGAGTCAAAAAAAAAGAATCTTTTTACTTACAGCTTTCTTTTTTGTAATAAAAAAGCGCTCTTAGTTCAGTTCGGTAGAACATGGGTCTCCAAAACCCAATGTCGTAGGTTCAAATCCTACAGAGCGTGATTCCATTCTTGTTTTGTTAAGTCAAAAATTTTAGGGAAAAGCTTGAACATCAATCTTAATTTGACCTCCTGTGGATTAAAAAAAGGAGGAGGTCAAAAAAAAAGGGTATTAATTAATCAAAGATCCAACTGGTCACCACGTCTGTATTGTAAATAAGCAGTTACGAATAATCCAGCCAAAGTAATAGGAATTAGACCTAAGACGATTCCAAATAGAAAAACTTCAATCATTTCAATTTGTTTGAAAAGAGGAAAAAGGAGGTAATATCTATCCTTAAATATTAATGCATATTGCCCATAAATCTCAATAACCAAGAATTGGAAATTGACACGGTAAGGAACTAGAAAATGGAATACTGCAAAAAAAAAAAAAATTCTTTTTTTTTTTTATGAATTGTTCATTCAATTAATTTCAAATAAGTCGTATCTTGCTCAGACTAATAAATAGAACTAAAGTTATAGTTAAAGCTACTAACAGAAAACCAAAATAACTAGTTAGAGTGGGCATGAAGGAACTAAATAAACTATTTTTTTTTATCCATATATTTGTAAAATACTTTCCTAAATTCAATTTTTTAAAGATACGAAGATAAGCAAAAATACCAATTGAAAGTTTTTTATTTATTAATCATTTATCAATCATTATCATTATAGATTATAGACAACACTCGAAAAAAAAAAGAGCGATATTAAGTAGAAAAAGAAATCAACTCATCATCTAAAAATCTACCTATCCTATCTCCGAATCAAAAGATTCATTGGACAACTCTTGAAAAATAAAAGAACAAACTAAATTGAAATATTAAAATAATAATATATTAGAAAAACTGTGTTGTATAACTTCATTCAAAGAAACTGTCTTTGAATCAAATCACTATGTAAATCGCTACGGAATAAAATTGGAAAATCATTTCTATGTTGATCACTTCTTTTAGTTTATTTATTTATTTGTATCGAATCCATTTTTTTTTTATATTTTAGAACGAAAAGTAACCCTCTATTTTTCTTTATAATATCTTTTACTTTTTTTTCTTTCCATATTAAAATAAAAAAAAAAAAACCTCTTTGTAGTTTAATTAAGTATCAAGAAAATCAAGAAAAACCTTTTGCATCGAATACAAGAACAAGAATACACACATTCAGAATATTGATTCTTACAATTATCAATTATTTTTTCGCTGTTCTCTCGAATATTCTCTACTGCCAGTACTTGTTTCTGGACAACTAAGCAATTCCTTAAAATGAAAAAAAAAAATATTTCAACAAAAAACTCTTATTCTACAAGTACGAAGGGGAGGGAGTTAGATTTCGCATCTAATTGAATTGTGAATTCGGGGAATAGGCTAATCTCTTTTATGAATTTTTATTATTAATTATTAGAAAACAACCCGTCAAATTCACATTTTTC